TTTGTAATACAAAACTACATCTACATCTGGCATGCAAACACTATAGAGTATGATAAAAAAAATGCGAGATTCCTTTTTTAATAGATTTCAATTAATTCCTCCTTACTTCTCAGAGGAAAAGTAATTAGGTAGGGATGACAGGATTTGAACCCGTGACATTTTGTACCCAAAACAAACGCGCTACCAAGCTGCGCTACATCCCTTTCAATTCAATTGGTTTTTATAGTGTAATTTTAAAGAATCCCTGTCGTGTTTTCCACATCGTTATTTCCTATATCTATATACATAGATAATATATCTTGTCATTTCTTCTTTTTGGTCTCTTATAAGGTATAATAAAAGTATTGGGATATATATGAAAAAGAAATCTGTTGTAAAGTAAAAAAAAGACTTTTCGGGAATATTTAGTGGGAAGGGGTATGTTACTTTTTTTCTTAAAAAAAAATATCTTATCTACAGGTCTACACTATAGGATTAATGTACATTTTAATTTGACTTAGCTTAGGGATTTCGTGTACAAACACAAGTAGTCTTTAACTTTAACTATAATATGATATGCATTTGATCGTAGATTAGATATGTATTACTTTGTTTATATATTAATAAAGAAGGAGGATTTTCAATGCGAGATTTTAAAACATATCTTTCCGTGGCGCCGGTACTAAGCACTCTATGGTTTGGGTCTTTAGCTGGTTTATTAATAGAAATCAATCGTTTTTTCCCAGATGCGTTGACATTCCCTTTTTTTTCATTCTAGTTATTGACATGGAGAGTGAGTAACGAATATTAGAGATAAAATCAACTATCTGTGACTAATCCCTCCTCCCTTTTCTTTCTTCTTTCTCTTTTTATTTGAAAAAAATATTCAAATAATATATTAGAATAAATAGGAGAGAAAGAAGAAAAGTAGATTCAACCTCATCAAAACTTGACTTAAGGTTCGAATGAAAATTTCTAAAAAAAAAAAGAGAAAGAGTTAGAACGGAAATGAAAATGTGGATCTAGGATAAGAGTATCATACAAGATACTAAAATGAAATACTGTGATTAGAAATAGAGTTAGAAACCATTTGATTACGTCGTATTTCTTAATTTATTTACTATTAATATTATTATATTACCCTATATGATTGCAACGAAATCTTTCTAATTGTATTTCGAGTTAGCAATTTCTATATTTTTTTCTTTTTCTTTCTTCTTCACTTCGGGTCGAAAATTAAAAAAGTTGCTTGAATCAAAAATAAAACGGAGGTTAGGTTGATGGCTAAGGGTAAAGATGCCCGAGTAAAAGTAATTTTGGAATGTACCAGTTGTGTTCGAAAGAGTGTTAATAAGGAATCAAAGGGCATTTCCAGATATATTACTCAAAAGAATCGACACAATACGCCTAGTCGGTTGGAATTGCGAAAATTCTGTCCCTATTGTTGCAAACATACAATTCACGGAGAGATAAAGAAATAGATCGAACCAAAACGTCTGTCTATCATCCTTTCACGGAAGGAGACAAAACGATTTTCATTATATAATTATTTATATTAATATATTAAAAATAAATAAAAAAATCGAAATAAACAAACCAAATCCTATTTCTTAATTCTAATTTTTTTAAGGTCCAGCCGAAATAGGATTTTCGGTATAAGGAATAAACTAAACAAACTATGGATAAATCCAAGCGACCCTTTATTAAATCTAAGCGATCTTTTCGTAGGCGTTTGCCCTCGATCCAATCGGGGGATCGAATTGATTATAGAAACATGAGTTTAATTAGCCGATTTATTAGTGAACAGGGAAAAATATTATCTAGAAGAGTAAATAGATTGACCTTGAAACAACAACGATTAATTACTATTGCTATAAAACAAGCTCGTATTTTATCTTTGTTACCTTTTCTTAATAATGAGAAACAATTTGAAAGAATCGAGTCGACTGCTAGAACTGCTAGTTTTAGAACCAAAAATAAATAATAGGCTTACTCTTTATTTAATTGTAATTGAATCAAAATTCGAATTTGAACTCAAACATGGATTGATGTTTTGTTCTAAAAAAATCTAGGTTTGATTGTCGTGTTGTAAGATAATCAAAATCGGGAATAAATTTTTTTAATTTTGAATTTGTTGATTTTTATTTATTTCTTTTTTGTATTTTATCAGACTATATCATCCCGGAGACTAAACTCCGGGGAACTTCATTTAAATAATTTCGGGGGATTCTTTCCAATCTTCTTTTTTTATGATTTCATTGGAAATCATATAAAGACAATTCCTATTTAATATAGCTATTTGTGCAAGTATTTTACGATTAAGAAGCAACTGTCTCTTGTGCAGATTGTGTATGAATTTACTATAATTATAATATACCCCCCTTTCGCGAATTACTGCGTTTATCCGAGTGATCCACAAACGACGAAAATCTCTCTTTTGCCTATCTCTATCCCGATGAGCCGAAACCAAAGCTCTTATTTTCTGTTGAGCAATAGTTCGAGTAAGTCTTGAATGAGCCCCTCGAAAAGTTTTTACAAATAAACGCATTTTTTTTCTACGGTTCCGAGCTATATATCCTCGTTTAACTCTAGTCATTGAATAAATGAAACTTTGATGAATAACTAATTACTAATTGATTTTCTTTTTTTGAGTTATTCTTTTAGCCTTTCTATTAATAACAAAACGGATTTTTCCAATGTATAAAATAAAAATCCCAATGGCTTTTGCTACTATAACCTTCCCGACCACGATTTTTTCTTTTTTTTTTTTAGTTTTAGACTGAAACAAGACAAAAAAATAAGAAATTGTATATATCAAAAAAAAAAAAGAATTTAAATTCAATTTAAATATAGATGAATAAAGAAATAGTGGGTTCCTTCGTTTCTATGGTTACTTTTTAAACGGTGAGGTCCTTTCTATACACCGGAGCCCTTTACTTCATTTATTGAATGTTATTGATAACTTGTACAGTTCAAATTTGTTGGCTCTACCCATGAATTATCCAGTAATGGGTCTTTCACAATGAGATCCACCTATACAGTAACGGTATTTAATTTTGAAGGTTAGCTGGATAGCTGACCCTGTTAGTCCGTTCTTCAAAGAATGGGAGCATAATTTATTTGCTCTAAATATAAGATTTCCCGCTTAATGGATAACGTTCGCTACCAATGGGAAATTTTTTTCATCTTAAATCGAATTTACACCAATAGAAACCATAAATTTCATATACAATAGATAAATAGGTATTTTTCAATAATGACTGGAGTTCTTCCATTTTATCCTATTCACTGGTACTGATCATTTATACTGGAAAAAATTATTTCCTTTCATTTGCTTTTATTCAATTCTATAATCTGAACGAGTCACACATACACCCTAGTACATGTTCCTCGGCGCTGAGGACATCCCCGAAGAGCGGGGGATTTCGTGACGTTTTTGATTGGCTGTCTTGTGTTTCTAATAAGTTGTTTAATAGTTGGCATGCTGAATCATATACATAATGGGCTGGTTTAGATCAATCCTAACCGAAGCGAATGATTATGAATTATTTCTATTTAATATAATAGAAATATAATAATAATAGAAGTTAATATAATAAAATAAAAGGTAAACCCCCTAACAAGATAAAATATCAAATGGTTAACTATTTTTATTCGTTTTATTCGACCGCTACAAGATCAACAATTCCATGAGCTTGGGCTTCTGTTGCTGACATAAAAACATCTCTTTCCATATCTTCGGATACAACCCATAAGGGTTTGCCTGTTCTTTGTACATAAACCCTTGTAAGGGTTTCGCGCAATTTCAATAATTCTTCCGCTTCCAGGATAAATTCTCCTGTTTGTGCCTCGTAAAAAGAGCTAGCAGGTTGATGAATCATTACCCTGATGATGTACCCTAAAAGGGGTTCTTCTATCTCGTATGATGGGGCGAAGACAAAAAATATATACTAGGAAAACAATAAAAAAGATAGAATTGAACAACCGTACGTGCATCTTTTCCACATTGCATACGGCTCTATAATGGAATTTACTTTTTTTTATTTTACGTCGAAGAAAGAGAAAAATAGGATCGATCAGATCCAGATCAGTAAATGATCCAATTACCACCCTTCTTTTCAGAGGAGTTAAAAAATACTATGATGGCTCCGTTGCTTTATATATTTATTTCGTCTGTAATTCAGCAATCCCAAAGTTTCTTTTTTTTGATCCGAAAAAAAAAATAAGGAAGAAATTCTTTTTTTCGTACTCTTTCAAACAGAAATATTGTTAAGAGTTTTTTTGTTTTGGTATGAAGAAAAGTTTGTGACGCTGAAAAAGACTCCTGATAAAAAAATCGGGAATACTCTTGATCTCATACTACTCTTTCGATACATAATCTAATGTTTTGAAAATAGAGATAAAATTTTCTCATTTATCATATCGAATTCAAAGTGCCATGCTATTATTACTTAATATTAATATTTCATACGGTGAAGGCATAGTTTTCTTGTTTTCTCTCAAATAAAAAAATCATTGGCGCCGAGCGTGAGGGAATGCTAAACGTTTGGTAATTTCTCCTCCGACCAGGATAAAGGAGCCCATTGAAGCAGCTAACCCCATGCATATTGTATGTACATCTGGTCGCACAAATTGCATAGTATCATAAATAGCTATTCCGGGTATTACCCATCCGCCAGGAGAATTTATAAATAAATACAAATCCTTGGTATCATCCTCGATACTGAGATATACCATAAGACCAATAAGTTGATTCGAGATCTCGCTATCGATCTCTTGGCCTAAAAAAAGTAATCTTTCTCGATAAAGTCGGTTGATTAGGGTAAAATTGTATCCCTTAGGAACCGTACATGCACCTTTTGACGCATACGGTTCAAAAAAAATTGTGAGAAAATCAATGTGTAGATTCTATTCCTTTTTTCGCCTTTCCCTAATTCCTCATATAACTATTAAAAATAGAAAAAAAATAGAATTTATTAAACTGAAACTTATCAAACTCACTTTTCATTGATGTATTGTTTCATCGAGATCCAATCCAAATCACGATGTCATTTTCTTGTTCTTGAACGGGTCTCTTTAATTTTTTTTAGGTTTATGCTCTACTCCGGGTAAAGATCTGACCGATTTCGATTTGCACATATAGGACAAATGCTTCCAATATCACTTGTGTTTTTTTTTTTGTTAAGAATTCCCCTTTTTTTTCATTTCATATTTTTTCTTTCGACAAATTAAATATTCAACCTTTTTTTATTTTAAATTGAAAATAAAAATGGTTAAGTTATAACAAAAGTAAATAAAATATATAATACAAGTAGGAATCTTCAATATATTAGCAATTGGGATTGGGGTTTTTATAAACGGAGCCTGGATACTTCATTTTATTGGTCTAACCAAGCCAACCATAAATTATTCTAATTAATCGGAATCCTCCTATAGATCTAATTGCATTTCACGCTCCAAATTTGTGATGCTTCAAATAATCTTTCTTGTTGGGCGAAAGGGAGGATATCTCAATCGGAAGAGAGAACGGGGAAATTCCATATGACCCAATATATCTGACAAGTCGCACTATACGTCAACCCAAGATGCATCTTCCTCTCCAGGACTTCGAAAGGGAACTTTTGGAACACCAATAGGCATTAAATGAAAAAAAAAAAAATAATTAAGTACTATATTTCACTTTGATATGGAAACGTAATAATAGGGTTATTGTCTTCATAATATCAACCTTTATAATATTTTCTGCATAGATTAGAAAAGTTTAGTGAAAAAAAAAAAAAGATAGAATAAATGAAGAAAATTTCTTACGAATATAGCCTTCCAATAATGAACAAGTATTACAAGTATTAAAGTATTCACTGAGCGAAGATGGTATCAACTCCCCATTGCGTATTGCTACTTATCGGGTATAGAATAGATTTGTTTCTTTTTGTTCCTACAACCATAATTGTTCCATTATTACCAACAGAATAGAACAAACATTAACCCTTGTTCCGAGAGAATCCATTGAACAAAAGGGGTCCATTGACTAGTCTATAGTATTTTCCAATGCAATAAAGTTACATAGTGTCATTTATCTTTGATAAAGGGGTATTTCCATGGGTTTGCCTTGGTATCGTGTTCATACCGTCGTATTGAATGATCCCGGCCGGTTGATTTCTGTCCATATAATGCATACAGCTCTGGTTGCTGGTTGGGCCGGTTCGATGGCTCTATATGAATTAGCAGTTTTTGATCCCTCTGACCCTGTTCTTGATCCAATGTGGAGACAGGGTATGTTCGTTATACCTTTCATGACTCGTTTAGGAATAACCAATTCATGGGGCGGTTGGAGTATTACAGGGGGGACTATAACAGATCCGGGTATTTGGAGTTACGAAGGTGTGGCCGGAGCGCATATCGTGTTTTCTGGCTTGTGCTTTTTGGCAGCTATTTGGCATTGGGTGTATTGGGATCTAGAAATATTTTCTGATGAACGTACAGGAAAACCTTCTTTGGATTTGCCTAAGATTTTTGGAATTCATTTATTTCTTTCTGGGGTGGCTTGTTTTGGTTTTGGCGCATTTCATGTAACAGGTTTGTATGGTCCTGGAATATGGGTGTCCGATCCTTATGGACTAACTGGAAAAGTACAACCTGTAAGTCCAGCATGGGGCGTGGAAGGTTTTGATCCTTTTGTTCCAGGAGGAATAGCTTCTCATCATATTGCAGCAGGGACATTGGGTATATTAGCAGGCCTATTCCATCTTAGTGTCCGTCCGCCTCAGCGTCTATACAAAGGATTACGTATGGGCAATATTGAAACCGTTCTTTCGAGTAGTATCGCTGCTGTCTTTTTTGCAGCTTTTGTTGTTGCCGGAACTATGTGGTATGGTTCGGCAACTACCCCGATCGAATTATTTGGCCCCACTCGTTATCAATGGGATCAGGGATACTTTCAACAAGAAATATATCGAAGAGTAAGTGCTGGGCTAGCCGAAAATCAAAGTTTATCAGAAGCTTGGTCGAAAATTCCTGAGAAATTAGCTTTTTATGATTACATTGGGAATAATCCGGCAAAAGGAGGATTATTTAGAGCGGGCTCAATGGACAACGGCGATGGAATAGCTGTTGGATGGTTAGGACACCCTATTTTTAGAGATAAAGAAGGGCGTGAACTCTTTGTACGTCGTATGCCTACTTTTTTTGAAACATTTCCAGTCGTTTTGATAGATGGGGACGGAATTGTTAGAGCTGACGTTCCTTTTAGAAGAGCGGAATCTAAGTATAGCGTTGAACAAGTAGGTGTAACTGTTGAATTTTATGGTGGCGAACTCAACGGAGTTAGTTATAGCGATCCCGCTACTGTGAAAAAATATGCTAGACGCGCTCAATTGGGTGAAATTTTCGAATTAGATCGTGCTACTTTGAAATCTGATGGTGTTTTTCGTAGTAGTCCAAGGGGTTGGTTTACCTTTGGGCATGCTTCCTTTGCCCTACTCTTCTTCTTTGGGCACATTTGGCATGGGGCCAGAACCTTGT